TAATGCTTTTGAATAAGCATGAGTAATCAAATGGAATAGAGCACTTTGAAAAGACCCCATTCCTAGAGCTAACATCATATAACCCAATTGAGACATTGTCGAATAGGCTAAACCCCTCTTAATGTCTTTTTGAGCAAGAGCTAAAGTAGCTCCTAACAATAGTGTGATTACGCCTATCAACGAGATAAAATTCATTATATAAGGTATAACTATAAAAAGAGGAAGAAGGCGAGCGACAAGAAAAATCCCCGCTGCTACCATAGTAGCCGCATGTATAAGAGCCGAAATAGGAGTGGGTCCCTCCATAGCATCAGGTAACCACACATGAAGAGGAAATTGTGCAGATTTAGCAACTGCACCGGCAAATAATAGAGCAGCACACAAAGTAACAAATGAAGAATTCACTTCATTATTATAAATCAAGTTATTGACTATTTGGAATAAATCCCGAAATTCAAAGCTCCCGGTTATCCAATAAAAACCTAAAATTCCTAATAATAAACCAAAATCCCCTACACGATTCGTTACAAACGCCTTTTGGCAAGCATTTGCTGCAGGAGGTCGTGTGAACCAAAACCCTATTAATAAATAGGAACACACTCCAACCAATTCCCAAAAAATATAAATTTGTATCAAATTTGAACTAGTAACTAATCCCAACATGGAAGTACTAAAAAAACTCATATAAGAAAAAAATCTCAAGTATCCTTGATCATGAGCCATATAATTATCACTATAAATAAGAACCATAATTCCAACCGTAGTGATTAACATCAACATAATAGAAGTAAGTGGATCAATGAAGTAGCCAAATTCTAAAGAAAAATCATTATCGAGGGTCCAAGACCATACATATTGATAGATAGAACTGCTATTTATTTGCTGAATAGACAAATTCGTTGAAAAAATCATGACTATACTTAACAATAAAATACTTGGAAAGGCCCATATACGATGAAGATTTTTTGTTGCTGTCGGAAAAAGAAGAAGTCCAACTCCTATTAACATAGGAACAGGAAGTGGAACGAAAGGCAAAATCCACGCATATTGATATGTCTGTTCCATAATTTTTTTTAATTCTTAATTAATATTAATTGGTTCCGACTAACCGGACCTTACCTCTTTTGAAAGGAGTCAATAAAAAAATGAAGATATGTACTAAGTTAACCTAACTAAAATAGAATTTTTGAATTTTGATTTCTTTTTATTACTTATTCTTTCTGAATTTCTGCTAAATATTTCAAATATTCAAATCAAGAAGTTATAATTGGTCAAATCATATGAAAGAAAGAGATTAATTACTAGTCTACTTAGAATTTGGAAATTCAAGTTAAATTAGCCATATTTTCCTGAGTTTGACAAGTTACTAAAAATATTCTTCTTTTTTTCTATTTTTAGTACTATTTTATATGATATTCCCCATATCATTCACCCATCTTATTCTATTCTTTTAGATTTTTCTAGATTTTTCGAAAAAATATTATCTAGAAAAGAAATACATAGTGAATTAGAAAAACGCATATTGTTTCGAACAATATCAACAATAGATGTCTTTCACATCCAGCTATATCAATGAAAAATCTATTCATTTTTATTTAAATGGCAGTTCCAAAAAAACGTACTTCTGCATCAAAAAAGCGTATTCGTAAAAATTGTTGGAAAAGGAAGGGGTATTGGGCAGCGTTAAAAGCGTTTTCCCTGGGGAAATCTCTTTCTACCGGGAATTCAAAAAGTTTTTTTGTCCGACAAACAAATAAACTAAGTAATAAAACATAACATGTTGGAATAATCTAAATTGGCCTGACTCGAAAATTGACTCATTTCATTTCGAAAATAAAATTCCCGAATTCCATTTCTTATTGATTAACTCAACGGGGAATGGAATTCATTCCGCTCTTAGATTAGAATATGGAGAAGAAGAATTCTTCTGTTTATCTTAACGAGTTCAAAAATTGGGGGGGTATCCTTTAATACTAGGACTATCTAGTTTTCCAGGAGTTCAAGTTGAGAAGAGTTAAAAATACACAATAAAACGAAGACCCCTAAACGAAAATAATGAACCTTCAAATATCTATTTGAACAAAATTTTATTCATCAAATTCAATCTTTCCTAAAAAATATTGCACCCAGTTGAATTCTTAAATCTAGACGATTCCTTATTCATAGGCTATTATGAGGTCAAGATAGGCCGCTATGGTGAAATTGGTAGACACGCTGCTCTTAGGAAGCAGTGCTAGAGCATCTCGGTTCGAGTCCGAGTGGCGGCATATGATCTCCTAAAAAAAAAAAAGAAAATTGATCCTATAATGAATTCAATTTCCGATTTTTATTTTATAATTTTAGAACTCCCCTTTTATGATATTTTCAACTTTAGAACACATATTAACTCATATTTCTTTTTCGACCGTTTCCATTCTAATTACAATTCAGTTGATAACCTTTTTAATCGATGAAATCGTAAAACTATATGATTCGTCCAAAAAGGGCATGATAATGACTT